ATTAGAAATGTTCATTTAGCTCGTTGGTTTTGAAGGGTGAACCATAAAGACATTGGGACTCTTTATTTTTTGCTGGCGTTGTGGGCTGGGTTGGCCGGCACCTCTTTCAGTGTCATGATTCGTACAGAGTTAGCGTGGCCAGCTTCGTGGCTTCAAAATAACAGGCTGTATAATGTAATTGTTACAACCCATGCTTTGATTATGATTTTTTTTATGGTTATACCAGTTATGATGGGGGGCTTTGGTAATTGATTAGTCCCCTTGATAATAGTAATACCAGACATACACTTTCCTCGGCTAAATAATTTAAGGTTCTGGTTGGTGCCAAATGCCTTTTTTTTGTTGGGGGCCTCGGGATTTGTAGAGGGGGGTATGGGAGCAGGGTGAACCATTTACCCTCCTCTAACATCTATTGAGTTCTTAAGGGACCCATCAATAGATTTAGCAATTTTCTCTTTGCATATTGGGGGCGCTTCTTCTATTGCCGCGAGTCTGAATTTTGCTAGGACAGTGGCTAATATGCGCCACCAAAAGCGGGGCTTCCATAAAATCCCTATATTCCCCATTTCTCTGGGAATTACAGCGTTGTTACTGATTGTGGCAATACCTGTTTTAGCTGGTGGGTTAACTATGTTGTTGTTTGATCGTAATTTTGCAACTTGTTTTTTTGATCCGGTTGGGGGGGGAGATCCAGTTTTGTTCATACACCTCTTTTGATTTTTTGGACACCCAGAGGTGTACATTTTGATCTTACCCGCGTTTGGGATAATTTCACATATTGTGGAGCACCACTCAGGAAAAAAGCGATTATTTGGCAAGCTAGCGATGATTTACGCTATAATATCGATCGGCTATTTAGGGTTTATTGTATGGGGGCACCATATATTTACGGTTGGGTTAGATGTTGATAGCCGTGCTTACTTCAGGACTTTAACCCTTATTATCGCTGTTCCAACGGGGGTTAAAGTGTTTAGTTGGGGGGCTACTTACTTGGGGTCTAGGCCTAAGTGGCGTGCTAGAACTTTATGGTCCATGGGCTTTGTTGGCTTGTTTACTATAGGGGGTTTAACTGGGGTTGTTTTAGCCAGGGCATCATTTGATGTGTTACTACATGATACTTATTATGTAGTAGCACATTTTCATTATGTGCTAAGAATAGGGGCAGTATTTGGGATTTTTGGTGGATTTTATTTTTGATTCCCCCTGTTTACAGGGTTGGGCCTTCATCCGGTATGGAGGAAAGCGCATTTTATCCTAATAGCGCTGGGAGTTAATTTAACGTTTTTTCCCCAACACTTTTTAGGGTTATCCGGAATGCCACGCCGTTATCCCCACTATCCTTTAAGGTATTTTTTATGGAATTTTGTTTCTTCCTATGGTTCGGAGCTTTCTTTAGTTGCGACCTATCTCTTTTTGTTCATTTTGTGGGAGGGTTTGTACGCTGAGCGTCCGTTGATTTTTTCAGACGTAGTTAGCCCAGAGTGAGCTCAGGATGTAATGCCATTTGGGCCGCACGGTTGCAACGTCAATATGGTGTGCGTGCAACCTAGAAAGGCCAAGGACATAAAGCCAAAGTCCATTTGGTTTATTGCTGAGGTCAAAGGTAAGGTAAATAAGCCTAAGTTTGAGCCAATGCTTAAAGGAGAAACCAAGTAGTGACTGAGATTCCTTAGCCGAGCTATCTTTGATAGCTCTCCTTTTATGATGATAGATGTTGTGTCAAACTTTGATCATTTTTCAGGGGTTAGATTTGTTGTCCCTCTGGTGTATTGGGTTTTGTCGTTGTTGGTATTAATTTTAATTTTAAATGGAAGAAGGTATTGAATGGCTATGAATTGAACGGAGGCGTTTGTTATGGGTTTTCTTTTGTTTGATCCGGCCAAGATGCGAGATAGCCGGGCGTTTAGGGACCCTGGGTATAGGGTGTTAGTCTGTAGGGCGTGGTTGGTAATAGGTTTTACAGGGTTCCTATCATTGTGTCCATATTATGATGATTTAGCGCGGGAGCCGGCTTTTATTTATAGGGTCACGATGGTTTTATGGTGGTATGCACTGATATCTTATGGTATGTCGTCTTTCCGACATTTTTCATATGGGTTGTTTTTAAATGCAAAAAGTGCTGTGTTTTTTATATTTTTATTAGTTTTGGAAACGGTTAGGTGGCTTACGCGAGGGATTACTTTTGGGGCGCGGTTTATTGTGAGAGGTATGTTTGGTACGGGGGTGAGCTACGCCTTGGCTAGGCAGCTGTCGTTGAGCAATAGGGCCGCGGTCCCAAGCGAGAGGGCTTCTGAAGTAGCTGAGCGTAGGGAGGAGATGTGTAGGGACCCCAACCAGGTAATAGAAGCCCAGCTAGATTCAGCTCTAGCGGGGCTAGCTGATAGGCAGAGCCAATATGATTCTTTTTCTGAGTTGCTAGAGGGGTCCATGGAGTATGACTACCTTGCGGATGTAGAAGAAGCGTTGAGCTGTTTAGCCGAGGCAGCATCCGAGTTTTTTAGCATAATTGATTACAGGTATCTTGGTATAGTAGTCCTTAATTTTGCATGAACTTTTTATGAGATAGCAATGCTTGGGTTTCAGTGTTATCTTATTGGGCTTCTTGGTATTTGTTTCTGTATGTCTGAGCCCCTGGCGGTGTCTACCGGGTTTATCAAGGATAAAGACGTTGTAATTAAGAAACATCAAAGCAAGCGTAGTCAGGCGTTCAAGGCGTGAGATCAGTTTATAAGTACAACTTATAAAAGCGGCTTAGTTTAAGGTAAAACATCTGCTTGTCAAGCAGGGGACCCGAGTATGTACGGAGCCGCTAGGCTGGGAAGACAAAGTTTTTGCATTAGATTGTAGCTCTAATATAGGGGGGGGTCCCCCCCAGCCAGATGATGAGCGTAGTTTTTTGATTGGTTATTTTTACTGGGTGTAGGGTTGTAATGTCAGAGCCTAACCATGTAATGAGAGTTTTATTAGGAACTGAGATTCTAAGAATTGGGGTTTACAGGACTATAGTAAGAGTTTTAAGGTTTAATGCTACGGTGATATTTTGCTTGTTGTTTCTAACGTTGTCTGTTTGCGAAGCGGTGTTGGGGTTAAGTATTTTAGTGATAATTGCAAAGAGGTATGGTAAAGAAAAAAGGCCTACCTTTTTCCTTTTGAAGTTCTAATGAGAAATATTGAATGGGGGGCTATTTATTTTGTTGGTGTTAGAGGGGTTGCTGGGCTTCTGGTAAGAGCTGCTAAGAGATTAGGTAAAAAGAGGCGCGCTAACTCTTACGCAGGAAGGGCTTTTGAGTGTGGCTTCCAAGCGATATCAAGTGCGCGTATTCCTTTTTCGTTGAAGTTTTATATTGTAGCGTTAGTGTTTCTAGTCTTTGATGTAGAGTTAATTTTAATTTTACCATATTTTTTTGGAGCGGGGCCTGCCCCTTGAGTGAGGGTGTGTGGTTTTGTTTTTATGGTGGTTCTCTATGCAGGATTAATTCATGAGTGTAACGAGGGTGCCATGGAGTGGCAGTAATTAATCCACAAGGCTTAGTATAACCAGTATTTCAGCTTTGGGTGCTGAGGGCTCCTTTATTGGAAGCCTTGAATGTTTATTACTTTAGGGGTGCTGACGGTGTTTGGGTCGTGTTTTTGTTTTATTACGCCAGAAGTAGAGTGCATTGGTGTAAGAGTGACGATTAGCCATGGAATAATGTACGAAATTAATTTTTCTCTGGATAAGTACAGAGAGATATTTGGGGCGGTAGTAGGAGTTATTAGTGGCTCGGTATTAATCTTTTCTAGCTTTTATATAGAGGATGAACTATTTAAAAAGCGCTTTTGTAGGATGATTTTATTGTTTGTTGGGTCCATGGTTTTACTTTTAATCGCTGATAACTTAGTAACATTGATAGTGGGTTGAGATGGGTTAGGTCTAACTTCGTTTTGTCTCGTTGGGTATTACGATAGGAAGTCTAGGTTAAGAGCTAGGATGTTAACGTTGATAACCAATCGGGTAGGGGATGTTATATTATTAGTGGCTATCAGAGTCTTAATAGGAACAACTAGCTTATCTTTAAGCAATGTGAAAGAGTATAGTATAACAGCTTTGATATTTATGTTAGTGTTGGTGGCGTGTGCAACTAAAAGAGCACAGGTTCCGTTCTCAGCGTGGTTACCAGCTGCTATAGCAGCTCCTACTCCTGTGTCTACACTGGTTCATTCTTCAACGTTAGTGACGGCAGGTTTGTATGTGATGTTTCGGTTTTCTGGGTCTTTAATAAGCGGCACGAGAAGGGTCATGTTCTTGATGGGCCTTTCTACAGCGCTTATAGCTAGAAGGTGTGCAATCTTAGAGGCAGATATTAAAAAGGTTGTCGCATTGTCAACTCTGAGGCAGCTGGGTGTGATAAATATGGGGCTTTCTATTGGAATGGGGGATTTAGCATTTTTTCATTTAATTGTTCACGCTTTGTTTAAGGCGTTGATATTTATATGTGTAGGGTGTGTTATTATGGGGGAGTATGGAGGCCAAGAGGTTCGTCGTATTTCTGGTCTCTCTTTTAAAATGCCTATGGTAAGGATGTGGCTGCTTGTGGCGTGTGTGTCGTTAAGGGGTTTTCCTATGATAGCTGGATTTTTCTCTAAGGATTTGCTCTTAGAGGCGTTGATTAGAGAGGGAATAAGAGTGCCTTGCTTGGTTTTAGTGCTAGTCCTTTCCCTTTTAACTGTTTGTTATTCATGGCGGTTGGTAAAGTGTATGTTTTTCTCTAAGGGGTCAAGGGTTGCAAGGTATGTTGGGGAACCCAAAGCGGCCTTTTTGTGCACGTTCATACTCGGGATGGGGAGAGTAGTAGGCGCCATAAGGGTTCAAATAAAAATAATGGAGGTTAACGGTTTGGCGTTAGTAAGGTATGCTGATAAAGTTTTGTTAAGGATTGTTGTTGCCATGGGGGCATTAATTTTTTCCTTTATTACCCCAGCCCATTATATTTCTAGAGGCCGGGTCAAGGAGGCCTTAAGAACAATGGTGTTTTTTGGGGTTGTAAGGGGTTCTCCAATTGCTAAGCTTTTTTTAAAGCTGTTTATAGAGTGCGGCCCATCTGCAGAAGCTGGGCTAGAGTATTACTTTGGGGAGGGGATAGTTCGTCGCAGTGTTAAAAGGAGATTTGCGGTAAGGGGTGTCCCCTTGCATTGGGGCGCTTGAGGGTTTTTTGTGTACTACGTAGGGTTGATTATTAGTTTATTTTTGGTTGTGGCTTGAATAATCACTTAGGTTCGGTAGCTTATACTAAAGCCCGGGGCTTTTAACCCCGTGAAGTTTACAAAACCCGGGCTTGTAGTTACAAAACAGATTAATCTAAGTTTAAGATGGTGGGCTTCAAACCCGACTATAAGCGCGTTGCTTATCTGTTGGGGAGAGATAGCATAAGTTAATGTGCTTCCCTTACACGGAAGAGATAGCGTAGAGCTTCTCTTCATTGGTTTGAGTTAAGTTTGTTAGTTCTTATTATTTGCTTATTGTGTTTAGTGGGTTTGGGGTTGCAACATCTTTAGTGTCTAAAGGGGTTATAGGTGTAATGGTTGGGATAGAGCTCGCCTTTTTTGGTGTGATCCCCCTCATGTTGGTTAGAAGGGTAAAAGAATTTGGCAGCGCACACGAGTCAGAAGGAGCTCTTGTATACTTTGTGTTTCAAAGTCTAGGGAGGATGGTTATATTCTTAAGGTTGGTGATGCTTATCTCGTCCAGGCATTGGTATGTGTTAAGGTGGAGGATGTTCATTATAAGAATAAGTATAAAATTAGGTATTTTCCCCTTTCATTCTTGGGTGGTTACTGTTGCGGGGCTGTCGAGATGGACGGGAGTTTTATTTGTATTGGTAGTGATAAAGTTGGCGCCCTACTGAATGTTGAGGGGGATGGGCCTGCCCGCCGCAGCCAGGGTGACGTTAGTTCTATTGAGGTGTATCACAACTGCTCTTGGAGCCGTTAGAGCGTGCAACCAAAGAACACTTCGAGGGGTCCTTGGGTGTTCTTCTCTCTCTCAAAGCGGCTTCATGATGGGTTTGAGGTTGGTAAGGGCCTATTATTATGTGGGGTATTTTGTGGTGTATAGAAGTATTATAAGCTCTATGGTAATTAGGTGTTCACTAAAGAATTCCCCCATGTTGGTTATAGCGTCCCTAATGTCTCTTAGAGGGATGCCACCGTTATTAGGAATATTTATAAAGTTCGGCGGGCTTTATTGTTTAAGCGGCGTTTCACCAAGGTTGTGTGTGTTCTTGGCCGCATGCTCGTTGTTCGGGTTTTTTTATTATTTTAACGCCATAGTAGAGGTTTACTATAGCTCCCCCTTAGTAGGGGGTGCTGGTTGAACACTAATCTTGGTGAATGTGCTTGTAGGGCCAGTTTTGTTTATGAGGTTATTCCCTTTGATATTAGGAGGAAGTGTAGGTGTGCACTTAGCTTTTTGGTGGTTAAAGAGGCAAGTAATCTTGCCCCTCCTAACGGGTTTAGGCAGCGCGACAGCAAAGCATTGCTGTTAAGCAGCAAGAGCGGGTTCTCCCCTTAAATATATGGCACAATTAAGAATTTCAATATGGTTTCTAACTTACCTTTCTGTAGTAATCACTATATTTTTGATTATAGTTATTATTTGGTGGATAGGAAAGCGCCGGTATAAATTTTAGTCTCTCTCACAGGGTGATAGGGTTCCTTCAGTTTAGTTTAGGTAGCTTAATAGTAAAGCATTGCTCTGAAGCAGCAAGGACGGACGTGGAGCCCCTAAACATATGGCACAATTAAGAACTTCAATATGGTTTCTAACTTACCTTTCTGTAGTAATCACTATATTTTTGATTATAGTTATTATTTGGTGGATAGGAAAGCGGCGGTATAAATTTTAGCCGTGCTTATAGGATACCTTCTTATTTATGTTGATTTTTTATCTTTACCAGCTGCGCTCTCTTTGTTAATCATTATGAGAGGGTCGCTGTTAGCTGGTTGAAGGGGGCAGTTTTATATGTTGTTAAGGGGGTGGGCAGCCACTGATCAGCTGTCCAGGGTGTTGGTGTTGTTAGTAGCAATGAGAACGTTAATTGCCTTTTACTCAGCTAGCGAAGAAGAGGCAATCAGGATGGGAATATTAATTATGATTAGAGGCGGAGTCTCTGTAATAGTATTCCTCTGTGCTGATTTATTTATATTTTTTTTTATGTTTGAGGCCAGACTAGTGCCGATATTTGCTATGATTGTGGGGTGAGGTTATCAGCCAGAGCGCGTCCAAGCGGCCATTAGAATATTACTATATACTTCTGTAGGGTCGTTACCGCTATTTCTATTCATTAGGCATGTTGCAAAATTTATGGGGACCGATAAAATAGCGCTGCTTAAGCTGAGGGGCCTCCAAGGCTTAATAGATTGGTTTATATGGACTTGTGCTTTAATGGCATTTTTAATTAAAATGCCTATATTTGGGTTGCACGGGTGGCTCCCGAAGGCCCATGTAGAGGCACCTGTGACTGGTTCAGTGATCTTAGCAGGTGTCATGTTGAAATTCGGCGGGTATGGGATAATACGGTTTATATGGGCTTTTAAATGGTGTTGCTTGAGGCCTCTTAGGGATTTGTTACTTATTGCAGCTGTTTGAGGGGGGTTTGTGAGCGCCTGTTTGTGCGCGGTCCAAGCAGATGTTAAAAGGTTGATTGCTTATTCTTCTGTTAGGCATATGAGGGTTGTTTTAGCTGGTGTTTTATCATGCACTGGACTGGGGTGAAGCGCTGCTTTAGCCTTGATAATGAGGCATGGCCTTAGCAGGCCAATCCTTTTTAGGGCAGCTAACTACAGGTATGATGTATATCAGTCGCGCAGAGTGGTTTTGTCTAAAGGCCTATTAAAGATACAGCCGTTATTAACATTGGTGTGGCTTTTAGGTTTTGTAGTAAGGGCGCCAGTGCCTCCTAGGTGTGGGTTTTTTGCAGAGCTGGGCTTGATTTCTGCTTCATTTATACAAAGTATAACAGCAGGAGCCGCAGTGGCTATAATGTGTTTTATGGCATTTGTTTATTCATTTTATTTATATACTTCTATCACACACGGTGGGTTAAGAAGGGTAGCTAAAAGAAGCAGGGAAGAAAAGGGGTTTGGGTTTCTAGTGCTATTTTTAGCGGTGTTCTTTACTATTGCAATTGCAGGAGGGCTAGATTTATTTTTTTTAGGTTAGACCTAGGAAGGTAGCATAAGTTTAATGTGTTTGTTTTCGGCACAAATGATAGGAAGCTCCTCCTTCTTTTTAAGGGCGTTATTTGTACAGAAGGTTGGGGTCTGCTTTTAATAAGCCTTGGATAGAGGGTGTAAAGCAGCCCCAAAAAAAAGTAGGGTAGAAGTGGTGGATTCAATGGGCTTATGCCCATTGATGTTTTGTTAATAAGCAGTTTTTTCTATTTGGTATGGAGATAGGGGAGTTAGTTGCAGTAGTGTGAAGCGGGGTCTGTGGTAAATGTGGAAGGAGCCGGCCGTAGGTGGGCAAGGCTATTTATAATAGTAGATAGTAAATGCTTTGCTGGGCCGCACGGCCTGAAAGTGCTTTTAAGCCCGCAGAAGTAATAGCGGCTGGCAGGGGTTTGAAGCCAGAAGGAAGGGGATACAACCTCTGCGGGCAGGTGGAAAAATTTAATAGGAAGTGAGCTTTATTTCAGGTTAGGCAGTGGTTGTGGTGCCCCCGTGCCCGTTTTAGCAAAAAAAACCGAAGGGCGCTAGAAAAGTTGAGCAGGATGATTTTTGATGGCGCCGGTGGTATTGCTACAAAGCTGTTTAAATTTTTTGCAGGGCTTACTGGGCCTCGCCCATCTACGGCCGGCTGATGTGGCAAGGGCCTTAGAGGTGATAAGTGATTTGTAAGGGTTAAAGGAATAACTAACAGCAATATTCTTAAGGCGCGTAAAGCCTTACCAGTTAAGGTTAGAAGTAAGACTTCTCGGAGTAGCCGTTTTAAAGGCCCTCAAGGGCCCCGCCAAAATAAAAATTGCAAGGGCTCAAGGTGGCTTAGGTACGGGCTTATTGTTGATGGTGCTTACTGCATTATATGTGTTCAACTAGCAAATCTTGCGCTGCAGTTAATGAAAATGTTTTTTTTAATTTTAAGGGTAGTAGGTGTGGCGTTAACTCAAGAGCGAAGGCTGTATGGCATGTATAAGTGCGTTAAGTTTGTGGAAAGAATGGTGTCTAAGGAGTTAGAGGTAATGGCAACAGAAATGATGGTCGTAAGTGGTGTTTCGTGGCTATATTTTTTAAGCGTGCTTATTCTTTGAGTGGTATTAATATGTGCAACGCTTTTGTACCAAGCTTACTGGTGTATTATGAAATTTGCGTTTGGCGGTGGCTATACGCGAGAATTCCCTACGCGCATTCTTGAGGTCGATGACGAAGAGGGCGCCTTCAACATATTTTTGGAGGCGCTTCTTGCTTCAATTATAACCATGTTTTTATTTGTTTTGTTCGTTGGGTTGGCTGTAAGATTATTTGATTTAATTTGAGAGTTGGTTGTGTGGTACTGGAAAAAAGTACTAGGCCGTGATAAGTAGTGGATATCTTGTATGTGCAGGGAGACTCTTTGATAGGGGTTAGTTGTAGGCTTGGCTTTTAGCCGCGGTTTTATTGGTTTGCCTGTTAAAAACATGGTTATGTTTAAGACGCCCCCAGCAAAGCATTCTAAATTACCTATGGCAAGAGCCTCTTTTTTATTTGGATGTTAATAAAGGAGCCCTGGGTGGGCGGGTATTAAAGTAGCCAGTACAAGAAGAGATAGGATAGGGTAATCCAATGGGCTCATGCCCCAGTGATGCTGTTCTAATAAGCAGCTCTCTTTTGCATGCCGAAAAAGTTTGATAGGTTTAAGCTGCAAGGGATGTTATCTGTTTTAAGCTGGCTTGCGGTGTAACGGCCCAAGCCGCCGCTTGTTAGCACTAAGATAATATATTTTGCTTGGAGTATGGTTGTAAAACCATTTCATAGTTTAGTTTGATATAGTTTATTATGCATCTAGTTAAGGGCACCGAAATTGGCTGGGCTTGCAACTATGGTGTTTTTAGAGGTTCTTAAGAGATAGGCAGCTTTTTGGTTCTGCCTCTTTCCTTGTTTGATCGAAACCCCCGGCTACTCCAGGGACTCCCGGAAATCGTCGAACTTTTGGTCTATAAATTTCGGCATTTTCGCTTTTGGGGTTAGCCAGGGGGCTTCGATCACTAGGATTGGTTAATTTTGTAGTTAGAGTGTTTTTAAGTGTTTTAAAGTGGTCTTTAGGGGTTTTAGGGAGATAAGGGGCTTTACGGCTTTACATATCAATTTCCGTCCCCAGCCGCAAAATTCAGTAGTATAGAAATGGGTTGCCTAGGAGCTTTCCGGCTCTAAATATCAATTTCCGACGCCAGCCGGAAAATTCAGTAGTATAGAAATGCGCTACCTAGGAGCTTTCCGGCTTTATATATCAATTTCCGACGTCAGCCGGAAAATTTAGTAGTATAGAAATGGGTTGCCTAGGAGCTTTTCGGCTTTAGCTTTGGGTTTTTACCCTTGATCGAAACCCCCCTACTAGCCGGGACCCCCGGAAATCGTCGAACTTTTGGTCTATAAATTTCGGCATTTTCGCTTTTGGGGTTAGCCAGGGGGCTTCGATCACTAGGATTGGTTAATTTTGTAGTTAGAGTGTTTTTAAGTGTTTTAAAGTGGTCTTTAGGGGTTTTAGGGAGATAAGGGGCTTTACGGCTTTACATATCAATTTCCGTCCCCAGCCGCAAAATTCAGTAGTATAGAAATGGGTTGCCTAGGAGCTTTCCGGTTCTAAATATCAATTTCCGACGCCACCCGGAAAATTCAGTAGTATAGAAACGCGCTACCTAGGAACTCTCCGGCTCTAAATATCAATTTCCGACGCCAGCCGGAAAATTCAGTAGTATAGAAATGCGCTACCTAGGAGCTTTCCGGCTTTATATATCAATTTCCGACGTCAGCCGGAAAATTTAGTAGTATAGAAATGGGTTGCCTAGGAGCTTTTCGGCTTTAGCTTTGGGTTTTTACCCTTGATCGAAACCCCCCTACTAGCCGGGACCCCCGGAAATCGTCGAACTTTTGGTCTATAAATTTCGGCATTTTCGCTTTTGGGGTTAGCCAGGGGGCTTCGATCACTAGGATTGGTTAATTTTGTAGTTAGAGTGTTTTTAAGTGTTTTAAAGTGGTCTTTAGGGGTTTTAGGGAGATAAGGGGCTTTACGGCTTTACATATCAATTTCCGTCCCCAGCCGCAAAATTCAGTAGTATAGAAATGGGTTGCCTAGGAGCTTTCCGGTTCTAAATATCAATTTCCGACGCCACCCGGAAAATTCAGTAGTATAGAAATGCGCTACCTAGAAGCTTTCCGGCTTTAAATATCAATTTCCGACGACAGCCGGAAAATTCAGTAGTATAGAAATGGGTTGCCTAGGAGCTTTCCGGTTCTAAATATCAATTTCCGACGCCACCCGGAAAATTCAGTAGTATAGAAACGCGCTACCTAGGAACTCTCCGGCTCTAAATATCAATTTCCGACGCCACCCGGAAAATTCAGTAGTATAGAAATGCGCTACCTAGAAGCTTTCCGGCTTTAAATATCAATTTCCGACGACAGCCGGAAAATTCAGTAGTATAGAAATGGGTTGCCTAGGAGCTTTCCGGTTCTAAATATCAATTTCCGACGCCACCCGGAAAATTCAGTAGTATAGAGACGCGCTACCTAGGAACTCTCCGGCTCTAAATATCAATTTCCGACGCCACCCGCAAAATTCAGTAGTATAGAAACGCGCCACTTAGGAGCTTTTCGGCTTTAGCTTTGGGTTTTTATCTTTGATCGAAACCCCCCGGCTACTAGCCAGGGACCCCCCAAAAGCGTCGAACTTTTGGTCTATAAATTTTGGCATTTTCGCTTTTGGGGTTAGCCAGGGGGCTTCGATCACTAGGATTGGTTAATTCTGTAATTAGAGTGTTTTAAGTGTTTTTAAGTGGTCTTTAGGGGTTTTAGGGGAGATAAGGAACTCTCCGGTTCTAAATATCAATTTCCGACGCCAGCCGGAAAATTCAGTAGTATAGAAACGCGCTACCTAGGGGCTTTCCGGCTTTAGCTTTGGGTTTTTATCTTTGATCGAAACCCCCCGGCTACTCCAGGGACCCCCGGAAATCGTCGAACTTTTGGTCTATAAATTTTGGCATTTTCGCTTTTGGGGTTAGCCAGGGGGCTTCGATCACTAGGATTGGTTAATTCTGTAATTAGAGTGTTTTAAGTGTTTTTAAGTGGTCTTTAGGGGTTTTAGGGGAGATAAGGAACTCTCCGGTTCTAAATATCAATTTCCGACGCCAGCCGGAAAATTCAGTAGTATAGAAACGCGCTACCTAGGGGCTTTCCGGCTTTAGCTTTGGGTTTTTATCTTTGATCGAAACCCCCCGGCTACTCCAGGGACCCCCGGAAATCGTCGAACTTTTGGTCTATAAATTTCGGCATTTTCGCTTTTGGGGTTAGCCAGGGGGCTTCGATCACTAGGATTGGTTAATTTTGTAATTAGAGTGTTTTTAAGTGTTTCTAAGTGGTCTTTAGGGGTTTTAGGGGAGATAAGGAACTCTCCGGTTCTAAATATCAATTTCCGACGCCACCCGGAAAATTCAGTAGTATAGAAACGCGCTATCTAGGAACTCTCCGGCTCTAAATATCAATTTCCGACGCCAGCCGGAAAATTCAGTAGTATAGAAACGCGCTACCTAGGAGCTTTTCGGCTTTAGCTTTGGGTTTTTATCTTTGATCGAAACCCCCCGGCTACTAGCCAGGGACCCCCGGAAATCGTCGAACTTTTGGTCTATAAATTTCGGCATTTTCGCTTTTGGGGTTAGCCGGGGGCTTCGATCACTAGAATTGGTTAATTTTGTAATTAGAGTGTTTTTAAGTGGTCTTTAGGGGTTTTTACGGAAGATAAGGAGCTTTCCGGCTTTAGATATCAATTTATACCACCAGCCGGAAAATCCAGTGGTATAGAAACGCGCTACCTAGGGCTCGAGGTGGGCTTTGATTATTTGGGCCAGTCAATTTCATATTTAGGTTGTTTTAAGTGGCTCTACGAGAGGTAAGGAACTTTCCGGCTCTGTCTGTCTCCATCCCAATTGAAAATTCAGTAGTGTAGAAATAGCTTAAAAAAGCTTTAAGGCGCCCCTATGAATAAACCCCACGGTGGCAGGCGCCAGTGGGTTGAAAAGAGAGTTAGCGGGCGTGCCTTCGAAATCCCCCCCCCCCCCCCTTCCTTCCTTCCTCTCTTTGTGTGTGTTCTCCTTCTGTTTTAACCTGAGGTTGGTGGGTGTAGGGTGGCTAAGGTTCAGATGTTTAAAGTGGTGGGGGTGGAGTTTAAGTGCTCTTGGGGGTGTGTTTGTTATTTAGATAGCAAGGGATGGTCAAGTATCTTTCCCTGACCCTTTTACCACGAACATAAAGTATATAATTTTATATCATGGGTGCGTTATAGCTGTGTGCGTGGTAGTCATATCTTTTGTTGTAGGGGGTTTTATTTATAGGGTATTACCCTGGTGCCAAGAGTGGCCGATTTCTAAGTGTTACATTGAGGGGGAAAAAGCAGAAGCTGCTTGAACTGGAATTCCGATGGTGTTTTTATTTTTGCTATGTATCCCCTCTCACATTTTACTCTATTATTCAGGGTCCCGTAAGGGGTGCGAGTACGTTATAAATATTAAGGTAGTCGGCCATCAGTGGTATTGGAATTACGAGTATATGGATGGCCCCGCCATTTTTTCTTTTGACTCTTATATAGTGCCTATTGAAAGTTTGGGTAGAAACGGGTTTATGTATATAGATGTTGATAAGCGGTGTGTCCTGCCGGTTAATCGGCTTATTCGGATTTTATATTCAAGAGTAGATGTGGTTCACTCGTGGTTTGTGCCTAGATTTGGATTTAAGAATGATTGTATTCCAGGTCGTATCGGGAGGTCCAGGCTTATTATTAAAGCCCCAGGGGTGTTTTACGGATTTTGTGCAGAATTATGTGGTGCTTACCACAGGGAAATGCCTATTGTTGTAGAGGCAGTTCCTTCTAAAGAGTTTGATGGGTGGTTGGCAGCCGTTACGTCTGACAGCCTCAGCACAAACTCGGAATGAGCAGGTGTGATTGAGCTGGTTTCTGGGGCCCCAGGCCCGTCCACTCCGAAAGGCCATTGGGCCCCAGGCGAGGAAGATATAGATTTAGAGGAGCTGTTAATCTTTTTCTACCCCTAGTATTAGGGTACAAGTAGAACATACCATAATGTCGTGGAGAGTATTGGTGTTTTTAGGTTATAATACTAATTGGGTCGTTCGTTAGTGAGGGTTGGTATGGCGTTTTACAAAGTAGTATACTCCTTGTGTAGTAGAATGTTAATACGCTGAGCTTAAGCCTCAGAAATGAAAGAAGTTTCCATAAGGTTACGTAGGTTATAATGTAAAGCAAAGCTAGTTAAGTGGTTTAACTAGTGGTGTACTTTTGGTTGGTTTTACTGTAGCCTACGTGGTGCGATCAATTTACCCACAGGATCAATTGTAGGGGTGTTGAGGGAATGAATGTGGTGCCTTAGGTATTTTCATCCCCATTGGGTGTTAACATAGCATAAAAGCAAGCTCGCTCCTCCCCGTTCTAGGATAGAGTGTTTAGTCGTGACCCCACTTAAGAGGGAGTCAAGGCCGTCCTTAACTCTATATAGTAGGGCTCACTATAAGGCGCAGCAAGGAGGCAGCGCGTTGAGAGGGGGTGGAGGGGGTTCTAGCGGGTATTCTTAATAGGCCCCTTTTTTCTATTTTATTGAGTAGACTATAGCCTTGAGTTAATGCGTCTAGCGCATACAAACCTTAACCGCGCTAACTGCCATTACCGGGAGGGTTAAGTATTCTAAGGTAAACTAGTTATTGAAATGATAATAAATGGTCAAGTATCTTCCCCTGCCCCTTTTACCCACAAACATAAGTATATAATTTTATATCATGGGTGTATTATAGCTGTGTGCGTGGTAGTCATATCTTTTGTTGTAGGGGTTTTATCTATAGGGTATTACCTTGGTGCCTAAAACCCCCGATTTCTAAGTGTTACATTGAGGGGAAAAAGCAGAAGCTGCTTGAACTGGAATTCCAATGGTGTTTTTATTTTCGCTATGTATCTCGTTTGACATTTACTTTATTACTCAGGGTCCCGTAAGGGGTGCGAGTACGTTATAGATATTAAGGTAGTCGGCCATCAGTGGTATTGGAATTACGAGTATATAGATGGCTCCGCCATTTTTTCTTTTGACTCTTACATAGTGCCTATTGAAAGTTTGGGTAGAAACGGGCTTATGTGTATAGACGTTGATAAGCGGTGTGTCCTGCCGGTTAATCGGCTTATTCGGGTTTTATGTTCAAGAGTAGATGTGGTTCACTCGTGGTTTGTGCCTATATTTGGATTTAAGAATGATTGTATTCCAGGTTGTATCGGGAGCTTTAGGTTTATTATTAAAGTCCCAGGGGCACTTTACAAACTTTGTGTAGAATTATGTGGTGTTTACCACAGGGAAATGCCTATTGTTGTAGAGGCAGTTCCTCCTAAAGAATTTGATAGGTGGTTGAAACCAGCCACGTGTAAACGCTTCGGCATATAATCTGGTAGCGCAGAGGCTCCCGAAGCCGTTTTTGGGGCTGAAAGCCCGTCCATCTTGGGGAGGGGTGCTGAGCCCCAGATAAGGAAAGGAGACATCCAAAAGTGTTGTTAGATGCTTTATTATAACTAATGTCTAGGGCGTAGTTAGCCAGCAAGCAGCTGGTACTTTATATTGGCGGTAAAGATAATTGGCGGGCGAGTGAAATGAGCCTTTTGCTATACGGTAGGATAGAGGACCCCCCGACCAGGGTAGATAATAACTAGTCGTTGTTATTTTGGATGGGGATAGGTTTACTCATTGGTTCTCTTTTACCGAAAAGCATAGTGAGGGCCATACCCATAAAGCAATCAAGGTGGTTTTATTAGCCACTCTTTTTTGGGGCTTTTATATAGAGGTCTGCGAATAGTTTTTGATGGTTCAGTATCCTTTATGGAGTGGAATTACAATGGCCCCAAAAATAGGTGACCTCACCTTTGTTTTTATTGGTGTGGTCTAATAATGCACCTGTGGTTGTCATGTGGGGCAGCTATATATGGCCCGGCCCAGCTTAGAGGGTGTTTCTGGCAGCAAAGGTTTAGATACGATCTTAGGGGTTGCTATTAAGGGGCCCCCTGTAAATGATGAGGTTTAGATTGTATGTTGGAGCTTATGATATGGTCTGTAGAAGGGAACACCACCTGCCGGGTGTAATCCCGGATGAGAGGTCACAAAACTTTGCAGGCTAATGAGAACGTTGAATGACAAGGGGGATTTTTTTCGGGTTGAACAGTGACGGCTAGGCCGAAGGGAGTGTTCTACCGACAATTTTAGTAAAAAAAGTCGAAGGGCAATAGCCGGATTAAATGGATTAGTTTTTGATGGGTGTGGGGGTCAAGCCAAGTGTCAGTCTGGAATTTTTGGGGGGTTAGTTAAACCCTGCCTTTATATAGGCAGGCGGTTTTTCTTGACCCCCACTGCTAAGGGGTGTTATAGGAGGGTTAAATGCGGCGGGGGGCCTGCCGGTGTCAGGGGGCTTGTTAGAAAGAAGGGTCTCAGGCTAAACCCTAAAAAACCGGAGGTTAAAAGTAAAGAGAGCCCATTTCGTGCTAGTTTTTTTAGGGGGCCTGGGAGGCCTGATTTTGATAGAAATGACAAAAAGGTGAAGTGGATTAGGTATAAGACCATTGTAAAAATTGCTTATTGGCTTCTACTCATCCAGACAGCTAATTTTTTTTTACAGCTGATCGGGCTGCTATTTTTAATTTTAAAGATTGCAGTGGTGACGTTATCCCATCCGTGGAGGTTGGATGGGATAATAAAAAGCATAGAAATTGTTGAAAGAGCTGTATTTAGGGACGCAGTTGGCATAGCTCGCGAAATGATAGTTATAAGTATTTTTTCATGGTTATATCTTATATGTGTGTTCGTTTTTTGAACGATGTTAGTGCTTGTAACGTTCTTATATCAGATTTACTCGCGGATTATAAGGTTTGTTTTTTCCCGGGTCCGGCAGGTCCCAACTCGCATTCCGTGAGTTGATGATGAGATAGGTTCCCTTCGAATATTTTTAGAGGTGTCGATAGCCGTAGGCAAATGTACCTTTTTAACCGTTTTGTTTTGCGGTTTAGTTATTGTGGTGTTCAGGCTGGTTCTGGATTTGGTTATATGGTACTGGAAAAAAGTGCTTGGTATCGATAAGTAGTTAGTGTTTTGTAAGCAGAGAGGTTTTGGTATGGGCAGCGGTTTAAGCCCATTGTGTCAGAGCTTTAAATTTAAGATAGGCTGGCGGATGCGCGAATTTATTGGAGGTAATGAGCAGCCCGCCAGATTAAGATGTGAAGGTACTTGTCGATGCCTGTAGAAGTTAGTAGTTAGCTACCGAGTTTTAGACCCGGAGGGGGGGTCATATTTGCCTCTGTAGGCAGGTGAGGGTGCTGAGTGAGAAGCAGGGGTTACTTCAGACCAGGCAAAAGTCGCGCCGCTTTAGTAGTTACTGAAATGATAGTTTTAACAAGAAAGGCCGAAGGGCGATAGTTGGGTTAAGTAAGTTAATTTTTATGTGAGTTATTAAGCGCCGTTTATCTGTATTGGGTTGGTTTTTTCTAACCTTCAAGGTTAGTTGGCGCGGTTGAGACCCTAGTGGTGCCAATGGTTTTGTTTGGGTAAAAGGGTTGGTTAGTGTCAAGGGCTTTCGGCCATCCCCCAAAAACCTGGGAGTTAAAGTTGGGGGTAAAGCCCTTGCACCTAGCCCCCTTGAATGTTCTGAGGAAGAGGCAGGTGGGCCTTGTCCCGACAGAAACCACAAAAAGCCCGGGTGAATTAGATGTGAGGCTGTTGTAAGGGGTGCTTATTGGCTGTTGCTTATTCATGTGGGTAATTTTTTTTACCAGTTGATTATGTTATTTTTATTGATTTTAAAAATAACAGCGGTAACACTGATGCAGCCCTGAAGAATAGAGGGGATATATGTAAGGGCAGAAGCTGTTAAGAAAATGATATTAGGCCATGTAGATGGCTTAGTGGATGAAATGCTCGCCACAAGAGCCCTTGTGTGAGTATACCCCGGGTTAGTAGCCGTTTTTTGAGTAGTGCTATCACTTGGGGTATGCTTGTACAAGGTTTTTCTGCGCGGCATTAAGCTGATGTTTGGGGATCGCTGTACGTGGGGTCCCCGAACTGGTATTCCAAGGCCCAGCTACGAAATGAAAATTGCGGAAATATTCTTAGAGTTACTTATTGTTGCAGCACTAGCCGTTACTTTATCTATGCTGCTCGGCTTGTTTATGGTTGAGTTGTTTGGGCTGTTTTGGTATTTGTTTTACTGGTATTGGAAAAAAGTGCTTGGGGGCGATAAATAGTTAGTGGTTTGTGTGGTAAGAGAAGAATTACGGTTAGCCTAGAAGGGTGTTTGGGAGAGAGAGAGGGGAGAGGGGGGGAAGCAGTGAACGGTTTGTTGGGTTAGAGTGTGGGAATGTCCCCGATGCCCGCAGAAGCAAAAAATTAGCTAGCGAGTTTTGGATTCGGAAGAGGGGTCGTATCTGCCCCTGTAGGTAGATGAGGGGGTTGTATGAGAAGGAAGTTTTGTTTCAGGTTAGGCAGCGGTTGTGATACCGTAGAAAGTGCGAGAGTGACAGGCTTAGTAAGAAAAGCCGAAAGGGAGAAGTTAGGTCAAGCAAATTAGTATTTAATCGGTCCCCCCATCGGGTTAGCAAATGAACTAGATTTATGGGGGTTATTGAGTTTTGGTTTTTTGCATTGGGGTGGATTTTTTTGGTTTTTAGGACTAGCAAGCGGTTTGGGGCGAGAGGGTTGGCTAATGTTAAGGGCTTTCGCCCAGCACCTAAAAACCCGAATTGTAGGGTTTCTTTGCCTAGCTCGGGACCTAAGGGGGGAGGGGTTAGGGGACCCCAGCCCGATAAAAATTATAAGAAGTCGAGGTGAATTAGTTATGAGGCTATTTCCAATGGAATTTATTGGGTTTCGTACACCCATCTAGTTAACTTTTTTTATCAGTCGATTAGGCTACTGGTGTCAATTTTAAAGATGGGGGCGGTAACCTTGGGGTTGCCGCGAACACCAGCAGGGATGCTTGAGGGGGTTCAAACTGTAGAAAGGATAATGTATAGGAAAGTAGACAGCTTAGTGAAGGGGTTAATTATTAGCAACCTTTTTCTTTGAGCGTATCTTGTTATTGTGTTTATTTTTTGGGTGATGTTAGGGCTTGCAGACCTTCTGTTTAAGGCTTACTGACGTATTATGGGTTTGATTATTGGCGGCCGTTATGCGCGGAAAGCGCCAAGGTGCATCCCAAGGGCTGAGAATGGAATGGGAGCCCCCCAGATATTTTTGCGCATATTTATTGTTGCAAGAGCAGCTACTATTTTAAGTATTTTACTTAGCTGTTTAATAATTGAGGTGTTTCGGTTGGTTTGAGACTTAATGATGTGGTACTGGAAAAAAGTGTTAGGGGACGACTAATCTCATTATGAGCAGCAGTCATCCCCAAAAGCTTTGAGCCCGTATCGTTCGGCTTTGTGGTTGGTGCAAAAGGACGCCGGTGGTAGGCGTTTAAATTTGCTTTGGGGAGCAGTGAACGGTTTGTTGGGTTAGAGTGTGGGAATGTCCCCGATGCCCGCAGAAGCAAAAAATTAGCTAGCGAGTTTTGGATTCGGAAGAGGGGTCGTATCTGCCCCTGTAGGTAGATGAGGGGGTTGTATGAGAAGGAAGTTTTGTTTCAGGTTAGGCAGCGGTTATGATACCGTAGAAAGTGCGGGAGTGATAGGCTTAGTAACAAAGCCCAAAAGCCAATAGTCAAGTCAAACAAGTTAGCTTCAAATAAGTGTGCGGGCAGTGGTAAAACTTCTGCCCAAATTTTTATGGGGAGTATAGATTTTTGTTCGTCTGTATTGGGTTGAGTCTCTAGGATTTTTAAGGTTAATAGGTTCAAGAAAGGTTTTAGGTTGGGCTTAGGGCCTATCAAGACCACAGGAAAGGTTTCTCCTAAAGGGAAGAATCCGAATAAAGATAAGCAAAAACCAGGGTGAATTAGGTATAAGCTTATTGTTAATGGTGCCTATAGAATTTTGTATGCTCAGATTGCCATGTTTATTTTACAAACAGTTAAAACATTTTATCTTTCTTTAAAGTCGTTGGTCTTAACGTTTGTTCAGGATCGGAGGGTAAATGGGATAATGAAGAGCATCGAAATTGTAGAGGGGATTATATCCGAGGGAATGTATGAGATAGCAAAGGATATAGCAGCTTTAGCTGTTTTTGCGTGGGTATATGCTGGGTTTGTAGTTGTTTTTTGAGTGCTGCTGTTATGCGGAATGTTTTTGCGTCAGGTTTATTGATGCGTTATAAAGTGGGTATATGATTGTAACTATACGCGGGAGTTTCCAAGTCAGGCCCTAAGGGCCAATGACGAAATGACCGGGGGTGCCATAGTCTTTTATGTGTTTATTGCGGCGGTAATGACCAGGCTCTTAGCACTTTTCCTTAGTGTGCTAGTCACCAAGGTGTTCAGCTGGGCCTGATTTTTAATTAAGTGATACTGGAAGAAGGTGTTAGGCCGCGGCTAGAATTTATATAAAACAGCGGCATTTTTTGGTTAAAGTTGACTGGAGTATTAAGGTTTGTGGTTAGTGTAGCAAAGCGCTACAACATAGCGATGCCTGGTATTACTTTGGGGAGTAATGGGAGCTCGCCTAGGTGGGGTTGAGAGTGTTTGTTCAAGTCTGTAGAAGTTATTTCGGCTGCCGGGGTTACAACCCGAAGGGGGGAAGGCCCCCTGCAGATTAAGTGAATAAGTTAAGTAAGAAGGAGGCCTTATTTAAGGCCGTGCAGCGATGGTGGCGGTGCATTAAATCTTATGTTAGCGAAATCGGCAAAAAAATTCATGCGGTGGCGTCCAAGCCTAAAGATTCAATTTTTGATGGGGTTACCATAACAGGGGCCGAGCGAGAGGATGCGTTTGCTGATCATCTGGGCGAGAAGCCTGAAGACCCCTTCCCGACTCTTTATGAGAAGATTGCAGACCAGGTTATGATTGGTGTTGGATTTTTTAGGGTGGGGTTAAGTTTTGCAGTCCCAATTAAGCTGGTAGGGCCTTATTGCTTGGCGAACTTAATGCTTATGACAGACCCCAACAGTCGTTTGAAGGTAAAGCCTTTTTGAACTGTAGTTAAACTTACTAAGATGCCGCGTTTGGTGGGTTTCGGCATGTTTACCATTAAATTCGTGTGGCTTTATGCTAGACTAGTGCTTGTTTTTCTAGGGTTAGTGAAATGTGTTAAATGGTATCTTGGGCCGGTATATACTGCGAAGTATTCAGATTATTTTCCGTCGACTGAAAAGTATACGGAGGGCCAAGCTGCTTGTAAGGTGGTTAAGGTGGTATTATTAGTTACAATTTTTTACGGGCTTCAGTATTGAGGTCTATGAATAATTTTTGGTGGTTCAATATCTTTTATGGAATGGAAGTATAATGGCTTAAAAAAGTAAGTACGATTTATATTCTTTGGCGCGTTTCAAAAGCGCATTTGAGATTTTGTGTGTGTGTGTGGATTAAGTTTGTTAGTGGCGGGGTTTGATAACATAGTGTTAGGTTTTTCGGCTGATCTGAGAAGAGATCATTGCGGGTGCTCTAGCTTGGTTTTGGTGGAAGTAATGGGCGCTCATTTGGGTTGTGGGTTGGGCTAGGCCCTACGAAAAGTTTTGGTTTTACCCCTAAAGGAGGAGATATATTGGCCCGTAGGGCGCTAGCACACAGATAGAGGGTTTGGTTAAGGTCCCTTTTTTCTTAATCCGATTTAATGGACAGTACGACTTTTGGGGGATTGACACGGTGGGAATGCTGTGACAGATGGCTGAGACGGTTAATCTTGGTGAGCGCGTTGTTAGGAAAATTACAACCACGTACATGCTAGTGACTTGGTTTTTATAGTAGCATAGATAAGACTTCTTCCAATAACCCCGAGCGAGGGAGAGGTGCTAGCAGTAACTCGCAAGGTGGGGTTATTGGAGGCGCCGTCTGTGCCTGGCCGGGCCAGAGGGCAATCTTATCTATGAGAGTACGTCTAAACCAAAACGCTTAAGAGGTGGGCGTTCAGCACGTGCATGATCGGCCAGTCGGCTCGTGCTGGCGTGACAAGGCGCTAGCATGTGCACGTTTGGGAGGGGGTAAAGGGAGAAGTACTGACGAATAGGCTGAAATTACAGACCTCAAACGCCTTAAGCAGCGTTTAAGACGCCGCCCTAAATTCATGGTGAGCCATGTGTCAGCTGTAGTCCATAGTTTTGCAGAATGAATGTAATCATTATCTCAGTAAGAGGGGATTAGAGGGGGGTAAAATGGGTGCCAGCACCAGCGGTTAAACCCATCGCCTCAAGGAAAGAGAGTCGAGTAGTGGAGGGATAGAAGAGAAAAATATTAAAGTTAATCTTTCGGGCTTCGTGTGGTGTAGAACCCTAAATGGCGTCATTTTCGATAAAACACTTAACAAGCTTCTTTTCCGCAGGGCTGTAGATTTAGTGACGGGGTAAATCCCCTTAGCAATGTTCGTATTCGGGCGAAGAGTGGTTAAATACCATGGGAAGTCAATATACTTGGCGGTGTTATGAATTCGGTCAGGGGAGCTTGGCGGTTAATTCGATGTACCGCGAGAACCTTACCTCATATGTTTCTATCCGTACGGCCGTTGTCAGTGCGCCCTAAAGGGGTACGCGCGATTCCTTAGCATTATCTATTAGAGTTGCATAAGGCATAATTCAGGTAAATGTGGAGGGGTTGATGAGGCCTTAGCTGAGCTACAATATATTTCATACACGGACTTCGGCTGAAATGCCGAAAGTGGTAGGCTTTGCTTAGCCTAGGCTGGTCTATCTATCTCACCTCCTTGTCTTTTAGATGCTGACAAGTATCAAAAAGCAATGAGAGTCGTAGGCCAGCCTAAGCTTTGAGGACAAATCACGTAGAAGGTGGACTTGAAAGTAAGAAGATGAGAAGAAAGCTCTTCTGAATTGTTAGTCGTAACGCGTACAAACTGCCCGGCGCTCCTGTATTAAAAAGTCTGGATAAGTCGTAACATGGAAAAGTCAGCCAAAGCTGTCTTTAGTAAACCTTGCATGTAGTAGAAGGGTAATACATTGGGTTTAGGTCCCGAAAGTGGGCAATGCCCCATGTAATTGGGGAGAGGGAGCAAATGCCGAATTTAATGTAGGTGTTGGAATGTACTTAGTGCAGCAAAGCGGCCAGAAGGTGCTTTTGATTGGTGATAGTTGTAATTAGGGGGTTTTTATTTTTTAGATGCGTAGCAAGGGTCGCGGCCGTTCATCCTATTCCTTTAGGGTGTTATGTGTTTGTGTTAACGGGTTTGTCTTCTCTACTCTTGAGCTTAGGGTTTAGGGTGTTTTTAGGGTTTTGTTTGTATATAGTTGTAGTAGGGGGCTTGCTTGTTGTTTTTGCGTATGCAGCAGCTTTAAGGCCAGCCGCTAATTTTAGGCTTAGGTTTAATAAAGCTTGCCCTGTGGCGTTATCGTGGTGTGTATTATTAATGTCTATGAAGTGGATTTTAAACTCAAAGCCAGAAGTACATAGCGCAGCGGTGGGTTATCAGTATGGGTTGGGAATTGGCTTTGATTGGAGTTGAGGGCTCATTATTATTTTTTTAGCAGCAGTTTTGTTTGTGGTTATGGTGTCTGTAGTAAATGTTTGTATAGTGTCAGGTAGGGGGGCCCTAGTAGCGAAGTCTACGGTCTGTAAGAGTGCTACTAAGCGGTGGGCTAGCTTTTAGGGTTACAGCCAGAACTACGATGGAATATAACATCGTAAAGTGGGCGCGTAGTTTACATGAAGAACGTTGGTTTTGTAATCCGAAAGCGGGAGTTTTCCCCACGCCCTTTGAAGGGGGTTGGTAGAAAGCAAGGTTACTATGGTAAGCTTAGCTGATTATGCTCTAAGTATACTTTGAGAAGCGGTCAAAAATTTTTGACCGGCTACAAACTTTTAGAGCCTAGGAAGTGGCCAGTTGCAGCCAGGGTGGCTGCTTGTTTAACCGCGGCAGGGTTAGTAATAGTTATACATCAAAAATTAGGCGGCGCTGGATTTTTTATAGTTTGTGTAGGGCTTGCCGGGTTAGGTAAAAGTGTTCTAAGGTGGTTTGAAGAGTTTAATACTGAGAAATGAAAGCGGCAACATGGCAGAATGGTAGTTCGTGGGATTAAGGTAGGCATGGTTTTATTTATCAGATCAGAAGCAGCTTTTTTTGCGTCTTTTTTTTGGGCTTTTTCTCATGCTTGTTGGGGGAGCTGCAGAATGAATATGGTGTGGCCCCCTATGGGATTTCGATGTATCTCTCCATGAAAATGGCCGATGTATAATTGTGCATTGTTGATCGGATCAGGGTTAACTGTTACGTATGCACATAAAGCGGCTAAATGACAAGAGCGGAGGCCATATAGGCACGAGGAGCGCGTGCATAAAGCGCTTAATATCACATGTTTTTTAGGGGGCGCTTTTATGTTGATTCAAGGATATGAGTATTGAAGAATGCCCTTTAGAATAGTAGATGGGGTTTACGGCTCTTGCTTTTATATAATAACGGGGTTCCATGGGATGCATGTGATTGCTGGTTCAGTTTGACTATGTTGCTGCAGTCAAGCAGCTAGCAACAAAGCCTATATAATGCGTCGGCCCCACCTAGGGGTTCAACTAGGGGTGTGGTATTGGCACTTTGTAGATGTTGTGTGGTTGTTAGTATGGGGGGTGGTTTATGTTAATGGGTCTGTCTGGTATTAAAGGTTCTAGGATAAACTAAGTTAAGTTGCCGGGCTCATAACCTGGTTATGAGGGGGCCTCTTCTAGAACGGCTTCTATAGTGTAAGAAACACGTTGGTTTTTCGTACCAAAGATGAACTAGCTAGGTTCTAGAGGTGATTTAGGCGATCAACATAGGTGTTTCGGAAGCCTTGAAAGTTTCTGAGGGGTGTGCAATCCATCCGTCGTTTAGATTGAAGTCACTAATTAAACGTAAGAATGGAGTGATGGGGTTTATTTCTGGAATGGTTTATGACCTTCCCACCCCCAAAAACTTGAATTATTGGTGAAATTACGGGTCTATGTTGGGGGTATGTTTAGTAGGGCAGATTTTAACAGGTTTGCTATTAGTAGTACATTACACCCCACATGTTGATTACGCTTTTAGGTCTGTTTGCCATATCACGCGAGATGTGCCTGGGGGGTGGTTGCTGCGTAGGTACCATGCAAATGGTGCTTCTATGTTTTTTATTTGCATGTATATCCATATTGGACGAGGTCTTTATTATCATTCTTTTTACTTTAGAAAGACTTGATGTGTAGGGGTTACATTATATTTAATAAGAATAGCAGAAGCATTTTTTGGGTATGTTTTACCCTGAGGGCAAATGTCCTATTGAGGGGCAACTGTTATTAGAAACCTTCTTACTGCCATCCCATACATTGGCCAAAGGTTAGCAGAGTGGGTCTGAGGGGGCTATACGATTGGTGACCCGACTCTAAAGCGGTTTTTTGTGCTGCATTTTTTATTGCCCTTTATCATAGTATTTGTTGTTATTTTTCATCTTGTTTGTCTTCATGAGCATGGGTCTGGGAATCCGCTTGGGATTAGAAGGGATCTAGATTGTATTCCTTTTCATCCCTATTATACTTCAAAAGATTTATTTGGCATTTTAGTAATAATTTGGGTTACATTAAGTATTTGCTTAATTGCTCCGGATGCGTTTGGTAATTGCCAGAATTTTATTAAAGCTGACCCTATAAAAACTCCTATTCACATTCAACCTGAGTGGTATTTTCTATTTGCATATACAATTTTACGAAGAATCCCCCACAAGGGAGGCGGTGCTTTAGCGCTGGTCTGCTCTGTGGTAGTGCTTTATTTCTTACCTTTAAGGCCTCGGTGTTTTTTCCGAGGGTTGGCATTTAATCCATTAGGTCAGATGTATTATTGGTATTTTGTGGTAAATTTTATTTTGCTCAGGTGGATTGGGATATGCCCAGTTGAGGAGCCTTACATCCTTATGGGTCAGATATTTACGGGGTTTTATTTTTTTTATTTTGTTTCATGGTACCCCGTGTGTCGTTTTTGGGAGGCTGTTGTTCTTCGGTGTGGAAAGATAGGGGCTTTGAATTGAGACGGAAGTATTCCGGCCCAAGCGCCAGTTAAAGGGCAAAAGGCTTACAGGTGCCTAGTTTATTTAGAACGTTGTCCTGTGGAGACAAAGGAAGCTAATGCTGGCGCCTCGCCAGTCTTGCCATATTATGCCAGAGAAAAATGGGCCGCTTTGATGTGGCGGTTACGAGTAGTATTACTCTAATATGAGGCGAATAAAATGGATTATTACAGTCTAGCCCGATCGAGGATAAAGTGGTATTGTCAAAGACATTGATTGGATTGAAATTTAACACCGCTAGGGGGTTTGTACAACCGCGTAGAAAAAAGTAAATTTCTGTACCTTTTGTATCACGGTCTGTAGAGTCTCATACCGAAGAGGTTTCTCCCGAAAGTTTAGGATCTACTTAAGATGTAATGTGGTCTGTTACATAATACCCGCTAAGCATTGAAGTAGTGGCGACATACCAATCGCATTGACTGATAGCTGGTTGTTACGAAAACATACTTTAGTATGGAAAGGCTAGTAAAGCTGCTCCGTTTATTTATAACGAGAGTAAGCCATATAGCCTTATTTAGGCTGCAGGGGATAAGCTCTGCAGCAGAAAAATATAATGGAATCAACTAAGTAGGGTTAGTAGTGCCCGTCTTTAAAAGTTTTGTTCAAGGTAGTTACTTCAAAGACATTAATAGTACTATACGTAACTCATGCAATTAACTTCTATGTATGAATTAGTATAGAATGAGTAGCTACGTTGGCAATTTTAGGTTTTTTAGATATATTTACTTTTTATTTGGTGTGCTTAGAAAAAGGTTTTTTTAAGGAACTCGGCAAAACTTTTCTGCGCCTGTTTAACAAAAACATCTCTTCCTGAAGAATACTGGAAGTAGGCCCTGCCCGGTGCCTTGCGGGGTTAACGGCGGTGTTAAACCTTAAAGTAGCGTGATAGATTGGCCTTTAATTGGGGTCTGGTATGAATGGGTTGACGTTGGAAAAGCTGTCTCAAAAAAATCTAGCGAAATTTACTTTTTAGTGAAAAGGCTAGAATTTTTATAAAAGACGAGAAGACCCTATCGAGCTTGAGGGATATTAACGTTTATAATGGGAACGTAAGTAGGAGTTTGGCTGGGGCAGCAATGGAGGTAACCTCCGTTTTTAAATCAAAGATCCATTACATTTCCTAATGATAAGAGGAAAAAGTTACCGTAGGGATAACAGCACCAGACCGCCTCAGAGGCCGTATCGAAGGCGGAAGGTGTGACCTCGATGTTGGATCAGGGTGAACCGCATGGTGCAGGAGCTATGCAGGCAGGACTGTCCTTCCTTTAATCCCCTACATGATCTGAGTTAAGACCGGCGCGAGTTAGGTCGGTTTCTATCTTTAAATGGAGCTGTCTCTCGTACGAAAGGATCGAGATGGTTTGTTTGTATGGGGTTTGTCCCTGTAGTAGGTGGCGTACTAAATTGGTAAGTAAGGGTTTGTGGTGTCTTCAGTAGTTGGTTGGGTTACGTTTTTTTCTATGCTAATTAGAACTGCATTTTTTATTGTAATTGAGCGCAAGATATTAGGGATGGTGCAGCTTCGTCAGGGGCCTAATAAGCCTAGGGTAAAGGGGTTGTTAGTATTTCTGGCGGATGGGGTTAAGCTATTTACCAAGGGGCTCATTATTCCACACAATGCTAATAAGAAGCTGTTTGTTATGGCGCCTGTGTTTATGTTTAGCCTTTCTTTCGGGATTTGGTTAATTATGCCCAACCCATTTCCGGCCGAGTATTATAAATATAGGGTTCTTTATTTTTTAGCTTTGTCCGCTAGCAATGTTTTTGCGGTGGTCTTAGTGGGGTGAAGATCTAACTCCTCATATGCCATGCTTGGAGCAATACGGGCTATTGCCCAAAGCATTTCATATGAGGTAGGCATGTTTACTGTGTTCATATGTCCACTTTTACTTATTTTCGGGTTTGAGTACCAGCAGATACAAGATAGGCCGGTAGTCGTGGGGTTGTACTGCTCAAACAGGCTGTTATTATGGTTTATTAGGGTACTCGCGGAGACTAATCGTGCCCCCTTTGATTTTGTGGAGGGAGAGTCTGAGCTAGTTGCAGGGTTTCATGTGGAAGTCGGGGGCGGATTGTTTGCATTAATTGCACTAGCCGAGTACGGTGCCGTGATTGGAATAAGAGTATTTACAGTGGCGTTGTTTATTAGAGGCCTTAATATTTTTTTATTTATTTTGAGTGTGTTAATGTTATGCTATCTATTTGTTTTAGTGCGAGCTGCGCTGCCTCGGTATCGTTATGACATGTTAATGGATTTTTGCTGAACAAAGCTATTGCCGTTAAGCATGTGTAATTTCCTTTTTATCATGGTATGGTAGCATAAATGTGTGAATACAAGTTGGTCTAAACGGGCTCATTGAAGTGTCTTTTTAGTGTAATTAGCATTCTTGCCTTCCAAGCAAGAGGTCTTTATAAAAAGAAAAGGTGCCTAAGAAGCTGATTAAGCGGTTAGCCTGCAAAGTTAACTGAAGGATGATATCCCTTAGGCTGAAGTTTTAACTTTGCAATAGGTTGCCGCGGAAAAAGTTCTAACTGCTATTGGTTCAGTGGTAAGAGTTTAAAATAGCTGGCGCAAAAGAGCGGCTTCTAACCGTTTTTTGAGCAGTTCGATTCTGTTCGTTTTGGTTTTTTAGTGTAGTTAACACTTTTGCTTTTGGCGCAGCAAGTCTTATAAAAGAAAAAGTAAATTTAAGGCCGGCCCAAGGTGTGATGTGTATGTTTAAAAGTTTTTCCAGGGGACAGCTGGGCCTTAGCTTAAAACAAAGCGTGTAGCTGTTAACTACTTGATGTAAATATTACAGGTCTGCTGGGGTATTTTAATAAAAAAATAAAGTTTGCATCTTTAAATTGGGCGTTATTTGCCCCTTCAGCAAGTGATTAGTTTAAGTGAGGGGCTTCTTTTCAAGTGGCAAATGATTTTACCACCTGAAAGGTTTAAAAACGGTCTCAAACGAGGGGTTTGTGGTGAGAGTGTAACTACTCGACCTCAGTTGAAGAATAGGATTTTATATAAAGCAAATAAAGTTGTTGTGGATTACTCTGACTCACAAGCTGAAGTTAAAAGTAAAAATCACGAGCAA